ATGGCAGTTCCAAAAAAACGTACTTCTATGTCAAAAAAACGTATTCGTAGAAATATTTGGAAGAAAAAAGGATATTTAGTTGCAGTAAAAACTTTTTCTTTAGCGAAATCGGTTTCCACCGGGCATTCAAAAAGTTTTTTTGTGCGACAAACAAATAATAAAGTCTTAGAATAATCTCAATTGATATAGCCTAAAGAACCCCAAATTTTGTAAGATTAATGTTAACTAATGTATTTTTCTGTATTAAATTTCTCAATATTACTTAGAACTCACTGCTGTGATATATAGAATAAGAGTTTTTTGTATATTGGGTTCTAAGTATTATTTTTTTCCCTATCACAATTGTACTTTTCACAATAGAAAAGTACAATTGTGATAGAGATTGAAACTCTTTTGTTATATGCCTATCCCAAAACTTAATTGGTTTTGTAAATGGTATTATAAATTATAAATTATATGCGCAATAAAGAATATTAATACTTTAATTTAAATATACTAAAATTAAAATATACTAAGGTATCGAAATCATTAGAAAAATAACAAATTATTTGTATTTAATGATGAAATTGTGATAGATATGAAATCCTAGTTATTTGATTTTGTTCATTGAAAAAAAAACTCAATCTTTTTCATTTGAATCCATAAAATCGGATAAATGAAAAACAAATCATAAAAAAATTGAGAAAAAAAGACAATTCTTAGTTTTATACCTCAACCGAGAAAAAACTATGGAGTTCCAACTGTTTGGAGAAAATTGAGTTTCTAGTACATGAAAGTTGATTGTTAAAAGACCCACGACGATACTACCTAGGTAGATATTTTATTGAAGATTCAAATATTTAAACCACAAACCAGTCTTTATTCATTGATTCTAATTAATGTTTCCTAAACTATATTGAATCCTTGAATCTCGACGATTCAACATGAATTGACTATTATTATTTCAAGTAAGCCGCCGTGGTGAAATCGGTAGACACGCTGCTCTTAGGAAGCAGTGCTAAAGCATCTCGGTTCGAGTCCGAGTGGCGGCATCTTCTAAAAGAGATACAATAGATCCTAAAATGTATTCAATTCGCGATTTCCAATTCTGTAATGGGACCCCTTTTATGATATTTGTGACTTTAGAACATATATTAACTCATATCTCTTTTTCGATCATTTCAATTGTGATTATGATTCATTTGATGACCTTATTAGTCCACAAAATTGTAGGATTACGTGATTCATCAGAAAAAGGGATGATAGCTACCTTTTTCTCTATAACAGGATTATTAATTTCTCGTTGGATTTCTTCGGGACATTTTCCATTAAGTAATTTATACGAGTCATTAATCTTCCTTTCGTGTAGTTTCTTCATTATTCATATGATTCCCAAGATACGTAACCTTAAAAACGATTTAAGCACAATAATTGCACCAAGTACCATTTTTACTCAAGGCTTTGCCATGTCGGGTCTTTCAACTGAAATGCATCAATCCACAATATTAGTACCTGCTCTACAATCTCAGTGGTTAATGATGCACGTAAGTATGATGTTATTGAGCTATGCAGCTCTTTTATGCGGATCATTATTATCAGTCGCTCTTCTAGTCATTACATTTCGAAAAAACATCAAAATTTTTTGTAAAAGCAATAATTTATTAATTAAGTCATTTTTCTTTGGTGAGATTGAATATTTGAATGAAAAAAGAAGTGTTTTTAAAAACACTTCTTTTCCTTCATTTCAAAATTATTACAAATATCAATTAACTGAGCGTTTGGATTATTGGAGTTATCGTGTCATTAGTCTAGGGTTTACCTTTTTAACCATAGGTATTCTTTGTGGAGCAGTATGGGCTAATGAGGCATGGGGATCCTATTGGAATTGGGACCCCAAGGAAACTTGGGCATTTATTACTTGGACCATATTCGCGATTTATTTACATACTAGAACAAATATAAATTGGAAAGGTACGAATTCGGCACTTGTAGCTTCTATAGGATTTATTATAATTTGGATATGCTATTTTGGGATCAATCTATTAGGAATAGGTCTACATAGTTATGGTTCATTCACATAAACATCTAATTGAATAAACTACATGAAGAATACATAAGATAAAAGCATCATCCCATATATAACGAAAGTTTGTTTTTATGAGTTTTTGAGAACCGTTTGAATCAAGGAATCATTCAAATTTAAATGGTTCTCAAAAACTCGAGATGTATCTAATTACAATTCTTATTCATTTTATTTCTTTTTTCATTATACAGTACAGCAAACGATTTTCAAAATATTAAATTCAAAGAATTATAAGACTTTCCTTCCGTTTCATTAATGAAACACTATCTATGATAATAATTGGATAAGATAGCGTGTACCTTGTCAACTGATAACGAGAGAACAAAATCGGGATAAATACCAATACTTATTACGGGTAGAAAGATACAGATTGAAAGAAATAGTTCTCGTAGTCCAGAATCCCAAAAATTAGAGTTTGGAATATTAAATAACTTGTATCCATAAAACATCTGACGTAACATAGATAATAAATAAATAGGAGTTAATATCATTCCAATTGCCATTACAAAAGTAATTAGCATTTTTGACATTAAAAGATATTTTGTACTAGTAATTAGTCCAAAAAATACTAAAAATTCCGCAACAAAACCACTCATTCCTGGCAATGCAAGAGAAGCCATCGAGAAGCTACTGAACATGGTAAATGTTTTTGGCATTGGGATAGATATCCCTCCCATTTCTTCGAGATAAACAAGACGTGTTCTATCACAACTCGTTCCCGCCAAGAAAAAAAGTGCAGCACCAATAAATCCATGAGAGAGCATTTGTAAAATAGCTCCATTGAGTCCCATGTCGGTTATAGAACCAATTCCTATAATTGTGAAACCCATGTGAGATACAGAGGAATAGGCTATTCTCTTTTTTAAATTACGTTGACCAAGAGAAGTTGAAGCTGCATAGATTATTTGCATTGTTCCTATTATCACCAACCAAGGAGAAAATATAGAATGAGCGTGGGGTAGTAATTCCATATTGATCCGAATCAATCCATATGCGCCCATTTTTAATAGGATTCCAGCTAAAAGCATACATGTACTGTAATGTGCTTCTCCATGGGTATCAGGTAACCATGTATGTAGGGGTATAATCGGCAATTTGACAGCATAAGCAATAAGGAAGCCAAAATAGAATATTATTTCCAATGCCACAGGATATGATTGATTAATTAATCTTTCAAAATCTAATGTTGGTTCATTGGAACCATATAAACCCATACCTAGAACTCCTATTAAGAAAAAAATGGAACCCCCTGCAGTGTACAAAATAAACTTTGTAGCCGAGTAGAGACGTTTCTTTCCCCCCCACATGGATAAAAGTAAGTAAACAGGAATTAATTCTAACTCCCACATGATGAAAAAAAGTAAAAAGTCTCGAGAGGAAAATAATCCTATTTGACCGCTGTACATTGCTAGCATCAGGAAATAGAACAACCGCGAATTTCGAGTAATTGGCCAAGCTGCTAAAGTTGCTAAAGTAGTGATAAATCCTGTCAGTAAAATGGGTCCTATGGAAAGCCCATCGATTCCTAGTCTCCAGTGGAAATCAAAAACATCTATCCATTTAGAATCTTCCTTCAATTGCATTAATGGATCATCCAATTGGAAATGATAACAGAATGCATAAGTCGTTAGAAGGAGTTCTAATAAGCATATACATATAGTATACCACCTAAACATCTTATTCCCTCTATGAGGGAATAAGAAAATTGAGGAACCCGCGAATATCGGTAAAACAACAAGTATTGTTAACCAAGGAAAATAACTCGTGATAAAGACAAGATACATTTTGACCAGAGAAGCCCGTCCTCAAAATAATATATTTTGTCGAGCACGGGCTTTTGTCGGTAAAGAGGAATCACAAATGATTCAAGTGGAGTTTTTTGTAACGTATCAATAAGATAGAGCCATGCTGCGAGTTGTTTCAGGCCCTAAATAAACACGGACACTCAAAAAATCTGTTGGGCAGGCAGATTCACATCTCTTACAACCTACACAGTCCTCGGTTCTTGGCGCGGAAGCTATTTGCTTGGCTTTACATCCGTCCCAAGGTATCATTTCCAATACATCTGTGGGGCAAGCTCGTACACATTGAGTACACCCTATACATGTATCATAAATTTTTACTGAATGTGACATTGGATCTATAAATTACAGTTTTGAACATAAAAGATTTTCGATCTGGTATTATATATTGTAATATTGTAGACACCAGACGAAACAGTGGTTTATTAAAAACAATCAATATATTTCTTAAATCAATCTGTTTATGAGAAAAGGTCAAGACACTTTGATTTTCGTTTCAACAATTATGATGATACGAGTTACACATGCGAATTAAAATTAATTGGCCAACAAATTGGTCATCATTATTTCAATATAAATATAAAAATGCAATTCCATTTTATTGAATTGCATTCAAATTCAATAAAAAATAGTATTTCAATTCTATTAAATATTTTTATGTGTCTTTATTTAAATTATCTATGATGATTATCACTAATTATTCAACAAATTCGATTGATTAATACGAGTTGATTTTCTGTTACGATGGATCGACGAAACAATAGCAAGTCCAATAGCTGCTTCAGCAGCTGCAATGGCTATAACAAAGATTGAGAAAATGTCTCCTTTTAATTGGCGACTATCAAATATATCAGAAAATGTTACAAGATTGATATTAACCGAATTTAGTATAAGCTCAAGACACATAAGCGCTCTAACCATGTTTCGACTTGTGATCAATCCATAGATACCGATAGAAAATAAATAAACACTCAAGAAAAGGACATGCTCAAACATCATTGACTAACTCCTTATCAATCTCGATTCATTTCAATATGAATAACAATTCAACCGATTCAATTGATTAGAATAGAACAATTACACAACAAAAGAAGATATTGACGGTAGATAGATTTAACTAAAAATTTCTATTTATTTATTTAGAATTTAGTTATAATTCTAAGAATTGGGAATCATTATAAGTTAAGTATTTTTATTGCTTATTGTCGAGCCATAGTAATTGCACCTATCAAGGAAACTAAAAGAATTATTGAAATGAGTTCAAACGGAAGATAAAAATCTGTTGATAAATGAATCCCAATTTGTTGAACGTTATTTATTAGGTCCTGTTCCATAATCTGGTTTGACCTTGCAGTCCAAATAATTCCGTACCATGACGTATCTGGGATAGTAGTAATTAGTGAAAAAAGAATAGTTGTACAAACCATCAAAGTGACCCCATCTCCAATGGTCCAAAAATAGGAATTATTGGAATATCCTGAACCATTCATGAACATTACAGCAAATATGATCAAGATATTTATGGCTCCCACATAAATAAGGAGCTGTGCGGCAGCTACAAAATAGGAGTTCGATGAAATATAGAATAAGGATATACAAACAAGAACCAATCCCAATGAAAAGGCAGAATAAATTGGATTGGTAAATAATACTACCCCCAGACCCCCTAATACAAGAATTGACCCCAGAAATACAACAAGAATATCATGTATTGGTCCAGGTAAACCCATTATGTATAAAATACAAAATAAATAACTTTAACTATTTCATGACCTTACTTTAACTTTACTAAATAAATGGTCCAGGAAAGGAAAAGGGGTTACCCTATTTTTGTTTTCTTGTATATAATAATGTATATGATACATTTATAATTGAATTGAATTTGAATATGGATTAATGTAGATATAGATAAAATTATCGGGCCAACCTTACTTTATTTATATTTATCCGAAAGAAAAAAAAGTAAAAAGTAGTTGAAATTTGCTATTTTGAAATCATCACTAAAAATATATTTTTAGTTTAAATCAAAGAGTGATTCTCAACAATCATTAGTTTTTATTTGTAGTTACTGACTACCCAAAATAAAATGGATCCTTTATATCAAAACAAAATCTTAGTAATCGGTAATTGTTCTTGAATCAAAGGGTTTATCTTTGTCTATTTTTATTTGAGTCGAATTCATAACTGTTTGAATTGTGTAATCTCCAATTATTGAGATTGGTAATCGACCCAAAGCAATTTGATTATAATTCAATTCGTGACGATCATAAGTAGAAAGTTCATATTCTTCAGTCATTGATAAACAATTTGTTGGACAATACTCGACACAGTTACCACAAAATATACAAACCCCGAAATCTATACTATAATTAAGTAATTGTTTCTTTTTAATATCTCTTTCAAATCTCCAATCAACAACGGGTAGATCTATCGGGCATACACGAACACATACTTCACAAGCAATACATTTATCAAATTCAAAGTGGATTCGACCCCGGAAACGCTCTGATGTGATCGATTTTTCATAAGGATATTGAATAGTTACAGGTAAACGATTTGTGTGGGATAAGGTAATTATGAAACTTTGACCAATGTACCTTGCAGCTCGTATTGTTTGTTGACCATAATTCATGGACCCAATTACCATAGGGAACATATTGTAGATATACATGAAAAATTTGACGTTTCTTTCTCTTGTTTGATAGAGATTATGAATCTAAAATAGTGTTATCGTATTCTCTTATTTATAATGAAACAAGTTGGGAAGAAGTTGTTAATAACAGATTACCTAGAGAAATAGGTAAAAGAAATTTCCATCCAAGATTTAATAACTGGTCCATTCTCATTCTAGGTAAAGTCCATCTTGTTGTGATAGAAATGAAGAGAAACAAATAAGCTTTAGTTAATGTAATAAGGATACCCATTGTTATTCCAAAAATGCCGGCGATTTTTTTTATTCCGAAAAGCTCAGAAATGGATATATACGGAATAGGTAAATTCCACCCACCTAAGTAAAGAACTGTTACAAATAATGAAGAAACTAATAAATTTAGGTAAGAAGCAAGATAAAATAAACCATATTTGATACCCGAATACTCGGTTTGATAACCTGCTACTAATTCCTCCTCCGCTTCTGGTAAATCAAAGGGCAATCTCTCACATTCGGCTAGAGAAGAAATTAGAAAAACAATAAATCCTATAGGCTGACGCCACAGATTCCACCCCCAAAAACCATATTTTGACTGTGCTTCAACTATATCAACTGTACTTGAACTGTTAGATAATCATAGTCGATAATAACATCACTGTTCCCATCGCTATTTCAAAACCGTACGTGAGACCTCAGCTTCATACGGCTCCTCGATGGCCACAAAAAAAATGTAAGGACGGGTTCGGTATTATCACCATCTTTGGATGGATAGAATAAAGATACATCGGAAAGTCCCAAATTAGACCAATGGAATTCTGTCTGCTAGAATAATAAAAAAAGTGCTTCCGAATTGATCTCATCCTTTACAATAAAAATTTCTCTTTGTTCGGTAATAACTTAATATTTCAATAAAATACTCCTTATATCAATCAATACAAAATAAAAAGAATTAGTCATTAGTTCATGAATCGTGATAAGAATTCGATATGTATGAATATGGATAGAGAAAAGAATAAATAGGGATCCCCTTTTTTTATTATTCATTCAATTACTGCATTCCATTTCTTTTTTCCTGTTCTTCTGTCTCAGAGGAGGATACTCAAAAATAAAATAAAGAATTAATTCGTTCTTGATAGTCATTTCTTTAACCAGTGAATAGGAGCATACTCTAGATCGGAATCGTAGGGAAGTACTACTTGATCATTTCTACCAATTTCAAGTCCTTATTATGATTCGTTTTATGAAGAAATACCTCTTTTTTGATACCTTACATTATCTCCATTACTAATCCTTTGTGTACCTTGGTGTTCCTAACCGTCCACTGACTTTTGATTGATCCCCGGTATAGTAATACATATGAGACAGTAGTAGAAACTCCATACAGTTGATCTTTTGTTTGCGCCCGCTTCAAGATATGATGACTAATCAAAAAATCTTAATCTTGGGGTAAGCAGTTTACACTGCTTATTTTTACTTCAACTTTATTCTTGTACATAGGGAATGAGATTGTTTCTTCTTACTACAAATTTGGAAGCTGTTTAGTTTCACTCATATAACTATCTGGTTTAACTCATCAACCCGAATGCTGAATAAAAAAAAATGAAAACATCTATTCAATACATTGAACCTCTTTCTTTTTTCTTTTATTTCTAGAAGAGAGGTTCAAAGTTCATATTCCAACGAATCACACGTAGAGATATTGATAACACACATAGAGTTAATGGTATTTCATAACTAATAGATTGAGCAGCAGCTCGTAGACCACCTAAAAAGGAATATTTATTATTCGATCCATATCCTGACATAAGAAGCCCAATAGGAGCAATACTAGAAATGGCGATCCATAAAAAAACACCTATACTGAGATCGGCTAAAACAAGACGATACCCAAAAGGAATTACTAAATAACTTAGTAGAATTGATATAACCGCTATAGACGGTCCCACACTAAACAAACGAATATCTCCTCGAGATGGGAGGAGGTCCTCTTTAAAAAGTAGTTTAGTCCCATCCGCTATAGCTTGAAGAATTCCCAACGGGCCAGCATATTCAGGCCCAATACGTTGTTGTATCGCTGCAGATATTTCTCTTTCTAACCACACAATTACTAGTACCCCCATTGTTATTCCCAATATAAGGGTCAAAATGGGTACAATCCATATTAGTCCATACACTTCTTTTAAAAATTCCGATGTAGAAAAAGAATTGATAGTTTGTACTTCTGTCGTATCAATTATCATTTCAACGATCAACTTCTCCCATAATGATATCTATACTACCCAATATCGTCATGATATCAGCCAATTTCATTCTTTTAACTAGCTGAGGAAGAATTTGCAAATTGATAAAACCGGGTGGACGAATTTTCCATCTCCAGGGGAAAACACTATTATCTCCTATCAAATAAATTCCCAATTCTCCTTTTGGGGCTTCCACTCTCACATAAAGTTCTTGTTTCGACAATTCTAAATTGGGTGAAGGTTTTTTACTAATAAATCTATATTCAAAATCATTCCATTCGGAATTCTTTGCTCTATCAAAGCGTCGTACTTCTAAATTTTCATAAGGTCCTCCAGGAATTCCTTCTAGAGCCTGTTGAATAATTTTTATGGATTCCTTCATTTCACCGATTCGTACTAAATAACGAGCTAATGAATCTCCTTCTTTTTGCCATTGGACTTCCCAATCGAATTCATTGTAACACTCATAATGATCAACTTTACGAAGATCCCATTGGATTCCAGAAGCTCGTAACATCGGTCCTGATAAACCCCAATTTACAGCTTCTTCTCCACCAATAATGCCCACTCCTTCAACTCGTTCCAAAAAAATGGGATTCCACGTAATAAGTTTTTGATATTCAACAACTCCTGTTAAAAAATAATCGCAGAAATCCAAACATTTATCTATCCATCCATAAGGTAGATCAGCAGCTACTCCTCCAATACGGAAATAATTATGCATCATTCGCATACCTGTGGCGGCTTCGAATAGATCATATATCAATTCCCTTTCTCTGAAAATATAGAAAAAGGGAGTCTGTGCACCGATATCCGCCATAAAAGGTCCAAGCCATAACAAATGAGAAGCTATACGGCTCAATTCCAGCATAATTACTCTGATATAGCTAGCTCTTTGAGGTACTTGAACATTTTCCAATTGTTCTGGCGCATTTACGGTTATTGCCTCTGTGAACATAGTAGCTAAATAATCCCATCGTGTTACATAAGGTAGATATTGTATAATTGTTCTATTTTCCGCTATCTTTTCCATTCCTCTGTGTAAATAGCCCAATATGGGCTCACAGTCAATAACATCTTCACCATCGAGAGTAACGATTAGTCGGAGAACACCATGCATTGATGGGTGGTGAGGCCCCATATTGACTATCATGAGATCTTTTCTTGTAACCGGTACTGTCATATCTTTTCTTCCTTAATTCATTATTCCATGAATTCCTCAAAACGAGACTCATCAAAACAAAAAATGGAATACTACTAAAAAATTCAAACGATTAAATTAACGAGTTTTTGGCTCTCGAATATCCAACTGACCAATTAATTTCTTATAACGTACTCTATTTTTCTTTGACAAATAAGCCAGCAACCGTTGACGTTTTCCTAGAATTTTTCGTAGACCCCTTTGTGATAAAAAATCTTTTTTGTGCAATTCCAAATGTGAAGTAAGTCTCCGTATCTTATTGGTGAAACTGAATACTTGAAATTCAACAGAACCCTTGTTTTCTTCTTTTTCTTCTTGTGGAATAATGGAAATGAATGAATTTTTGACCATAAAAAATTTTTCTATCCTTTTTCTTTCTTTTTCATGGATTTTTCCGATCAGGAAAAATAAAAAAAAAAAGAATTATGCCGGTTATTTTAATCTAGTACACACATCTAGTACACACAAAAATTTGGATTTATTCATATACTACTTCTTTATTTTATCCAAATCAAATTGAAAATTTGATTTGGATAGAAAGGGATAATATGTTTCCACATTAACGAAAGAAAAGAATTTATTTCTATCTAAAAGGATTCCCCTAATTTATTTATTCCTATATCCAATTGAATGGATACACCATTCAATCTGTATCATTTACCAAAATATAACATAGCATATGCATACATCTTTCGGCTTTCATATACCGAAAATGTCACGGAATATAGATATATATATATATGATATAGGAAATATACTATTAAATTAAATAATTCTAAATCGTGGATACATATGTATCCTTGACATACTGAAACGACTGCCATTATTGGTATCAAACCAATAGCGATTCATACAAGCTAAATCTTCTAATCGGTAATTGGGCCAAAGAACAAATTTGCATTTAATGAATTTATTTGTATCCGTATTAAGATGCTTGTCCTCATCCAAAAATTTTCCAGAGTTTCTTATGTTGTTTTCATTGCAAAATAATGGATTTCTATTTCTATCCGTAACATTCCAATTATGGGAATTGAAACAAATTAACATTCTCAATTCTCTGCGACGTCTAGGAGATAGAATATTTTCGGGAACAAGGAAATCATAATAATTTGTGTCCCCATTCACAAGCATATTCCCATATCGTACAATGGGTTTATCCAAATTCCTCTTATCAATATAACTTTTTTTTATGTATTTTCTATTAGTTTGGTGTTTATTGTTCTCGACCAATGAAATACTTATAGTTTGATATATAATCAATTTTCCATCCCTTTTTATAGATAGACGAATTGGTTCGATAATTAATATTCCTTTTTTTATCAATTCTGTAAGAGCTAGATCTTTCTGAATTAGCATTACATCCAGATGCATCTCTCCTCTTTGAATCGAGGATATAGCAATTTCTTTTGGATTTATCAGTCTAAGTAAGAGACAATATACCTTGATATTATTGATCATTCTTTGGTTCAAGGAGTCATCCCATCTTAATTGAAAAAGGAAATATTTTTTCAGGAAGAAATCTAGTTCTGCTTTCTTGTTTTTCTTGGATTGTTTTTTCTTCTTACCTTTTTTAATGGTAATGTCTGATCTCGCATAATTCTCTTCAATATCTTTTTTTTTGTTTTCTTTTCGTAGATCTGATACAAGATTTACTTGGTCCTGTTGCTCATTTTTTTGTTGGTTGGAATTTTCTAATTTAAGATATTTTTTTTGATGAGATATCATCTGAGGATTATTTTTTCTATTTATATTGATGTTTTTATTTTGACTTTTATTTTTATAAAAATAAAAGTCAAAAAGAAGTAATTTGATTGGTATAATCCATGGTTTAATCTTATATGCATCAAAAAGTAAGACAAATTCTGGGAAGAACCAAGATTCTAGATTTGATATGGTATGATAAACTCTTTCTTGATTCATTCCCATCCAATTAAAAAAAATACTTTTTTGATTGGATGGGTTGATTTCTTGATGAATCATAAGAGAAAAAATATCTTTTTTTTTCAATTTGTTGTTGATTTTTTTTTCAGTCTTAGTATTTTTATCAATTTTGGTACCGATATGTGTATTGGTCCAGGTCTCAATATTGATATTTTTTCTAAGACAAAAGTGGAGAATTCTACAATCAAAATATTTTCTATCTAGATTTTTATGCGTATCAATAATATATCCTTCTTCTAGATAATCACTAATAGCTGTACTTACCAATACATAAAATGATTCGGATTTTGGTTTATTGAAATTATATGGAATTTTGTGAACCCCGTTTACTTGTAATCTTGACCCATAAATATCAAAATCCTCCTTATCCCCATAGTTCATATATTTATGTGATAAAAGATCATATCTGTAGTGTTTTTTCCATTTTTCTTTTTGATTTGTCAATGAATCCGCTGCATAGTAATTTTGTTTCACGTAATGAATTAATTGGTCTTTTTCTTTTTTATATGAATCCGCTTTAATTGAGTCCTTATTTTGAATCCTATAACGTTGATTGATTCTATTTCGCCATTTTTGCGGTACTAACCGCGACCATTTGGTTTTAGATAAATTGTATTGATAATGCCCCTTTAACCAGTTTTTCCATTCAATCATTCCAGACTTATGAATTTTCTTATGTCTTGAATTGTAATCAAATATTCCTCGTGTCATACAATAATCCTTGATTTTATCCTTAATAAAAGGATAAGTCCCCTGATATTGAAGTAGAGATTTCAATTGATACTTGTTAAGTAATTGGGTTTGTGATAATTTGTAAAATACATATGCTTGGGACAAGGAGGATAAGTCATAATACATTTTTGTACTATTACTAATATTAGTATTCGAAAAGGACTTTTTTATAGTGGAAAAAAAGTTCATTGTATTTTGATCTCTTTCATCAATTCCTTCCTGATTTGTTTGATCGTTGTAAACGGATTTATTGATTATTTTTTTTGTTGATTCAAAGAAAAGTTGGAAATAGATCCTGTGAATGGTAATCATACATAGCAAGATATCTATATATATATTTTCAATCAGAGATTTCATAAAATAATGTGATTTACGTATTAATCGTATATTTATTCTTTGGAATATCTGCCAAATATGTTTCTGTGATTTTGATCTTTTATCAGCACAAGTTAGAATTATTTTTTTCTTGTCTTTTGTGATTCGTTCTATTTGATTCCTGATTGTGATTGTTCTATCAGAAAGATCTTTCATCTTTTTTTCTATGAGTGAATAATTTGTCCAATTCATGGATTGGATTTGAATGGTTGATTTGTGAATAATCTTATTATTTATTTCGGAATCTTTTCCATTTTCAGCCGTTTCATATACTTTCACCTTGCTCAATTCAAATAAGAATATTGGGTTTACTTTTTGAATTTCCTTCATTATTCGTTTTAGAACTAGAAGTATTTTAATGATCCATCTTGTTTTTTCTTTTGAAACTTTTAGAAGTAGAAAGAAATCCTTTTTAACTTTTCTAACTTTTTTTTGGAGTTCTTTATAAATGGGTTCAAAAAAGGAAGGTCGTTTTCGGGGATTCCCAAAAGGGAATTCCGCTTCCATTCCCCAAACCGTTAAAAAACAAAAATTGTCTTTTTTTCCTTTTTTTTTTATTTGATCCCTAGGATGAGATCGTATTTTAGATCTTCGCCAAGGTTTCAAACAGAAAGGAAATAGAATCTTTATCTGAATACCGTCTGTTAACCAATCTTTGGGAAATTCTGTTTCTGATAATTGAACACCATTATAAGTGCATTTAACATGCATTTCTCTATTCCACTCCTTCAAATCCTCATACCATTCGGGGAATTGGAATAATAACATACGGCCAATATTTTTAGCAATTATCAATGAAGGCAATACAATGTATTTTCTAAGAAAAGATTGGGTTACTAACATCAAACCTCTTATTGCTTGAGCAAATATAATGCTATCCCAAGTTTCTGATATTACTATACGTTCATTTTTATCTTTTTTTTCTTCGTCTTTTTTCTCTTTTTCCCTTGTCTCTTCCTCCTCAAAATCAAAATGTGAAATTTCCAATTCTGGTTCTGGTTCTCTCCCCAATTCTGGTTCTCTCCCCACCAAATTCCTAAAAATGAGATTCATCATTTCAGAGATATAAAAAGAAGAAAAAAAAAATGTTTTGTCTATTCGATCCAAAAAAAGCGGAGAATGCACATTTGCTTGAAACATTTCCCAAATAACCGTTTTACGTCTTTGAGCACGCATGGATCCTTTGATTATATCCCGACGAAAATCCGATTGTTGCGAGTAACGTATCAAAGCCACCTCTTCTGCTTGATCACTATTATTAGTATTATTTGTAGTTGTAATAGGGTTGGTATTCTGATTGTTATCAGTATAAATTACTACGCGTTTGGCTTTTCTTGAACGAATTTCATGATCTTCCTTAGATTCTTCCTCATTTTCTTCCTCCTGTTCTTCCAAATCATCAGTTAATTTGTATGACCACCGAGGAACCCTTTTATGGATTTCTTCTATTCCAATAGATTTATTTCTAATTATTGTTTGATCGTTTGGATCAGTTGTAATTACATCGAATACCCATTTTAAAGCTTTTGTTTGATTTTCAAAATCAATTCTTGTTTGCTCTCTCAATAAAGAATATTTTTTAAAATGCAAAATGGGTGCAGGCTCAAAAGGAAATTCTTTGATTGAGGTTAAGGAATTACCAATATAATTCAGTAATGATTCCCTATCAGGCGGATTCTTTTGATGTTCAAATTTTCTGGAATAATTAGAATTATTAGGAAGTAGCCCATAAATCTTATTTATCCAATTGATTTCTATGGAATCCTCCGTATCTGTAGAAGTGATTAAATCATTCATGATCATATGTGAATAGAATTTTTTTATTGTTCCACGATATGGTCCCCTCAAAAAGGGGTCATACGTTTTGGGCAAGTATTTTTGTTCGTTTTCATCATTGCATAATCTGGTCCTTTTTTCGAGCATATCTAGAGCAAGAAATCCCTTTTCTTTTTCTAGAGCTTTTGTTCGACTTATTAATTCATTGTTCAAGTTGTACT